AATTAAACAAACAAACCATGGATAAATCCAAGCGACCTTTTCTTAAATTCAAGCGATCTTTTCGTAGGCGTTTGCCCCCGATTCAATCGGGGGATCGAATTGATTATAGAAACATGAGTTTAATTAGTCGATTTATTAGTGAACAAGGAAAAATATTATCAAGACGTGTGAATAGATTGACCTTGAAACAACAACGATTAATTACTCTTGCTATAAAACAAGCTCGTATTTTATCTTTGTTACCTTTTCTCAATAATGAGAAACAATTTGAAAGAACCGAGTCGACCGCTAGAACTACTGGTTTTAAAGCCCGAAATAAATAGGCTTACTTTTTCTTCACTTGAATCATAATTACAAGAATCTAGATTTGAGTGAATCTAGATTTGAGTATCGTGTCGTAAGAAAAAATGAATCGGAAAAAAATAAATCTGTTTTTATTGAATTGAACGTGTTCATTCATTTTGACTACTTTAGTATACTTTCTCATACTAATTTCTACTCTACCTTCCCGGAGTTCATTCTCCGGGTAACTCCATTTAAATTATTCTGGTGGATTCTTTCCAATCTACTTCCTTTATGATTTCGTTCGAAATCATATAAAGACAATTCCTATTTGATATAGCTATTTGTGCAAGTATTTTACGGTTAAGAAGCAACTGTCTCTTGTACAGATCGTGTATTAATCTACTATAACTATAGGATACTCCCCTTTCGCGAATTACTGCGTTTATCCTAGTGATCCACAAACGACGAAAATCTCTCTTTTTCCTATCCCTATCCCGATGAGCCGAAACTAAAGCTCTTATTTTCTGTTGAGTAATAGTTCTAGTAAGCCTTGAATGAGCCCCTCGAAAGCTTGATGCAAATAAACGAATTTTTGTTCTACGTCTCCGAGCTATATATCCCCGTTTAATTCTGGTCATTGAATAAATGAAACTTTGACGAATAACTAATTGATTGCCTTTCTTTCAGTTATTCTTTTCCCCCTTCCTAGTCTATTAATAACAAAACGAATTTTTCCAATGTATAAAATAAAAATTCCAATGGCTTTGGCTACTCTAACCTTCCCGACCACGATTTTTTTTTTTAGGTATTTCACTGCGAAATAAGACAGAACTAAGAAATTGTATTTTCCTAGGTATCAAAAATATAGTAAATAAAAGAAATAAAAAAAGAAATAGTGGGTTCCTTCGTTTCTATGGTTACTTCTTAAACGGTGAGGTCTTCTCTATACACCGGAGCCTTTACTTTATACTTTAATTTACTATTTAATCAACTAATTGATGTTATTGGGAACTTGTATAGTTCACACGCTTTGGCTCTACCCATGAATTATCCAGTAATAGGTCTTTCACAATCAGATCTACCTATACAGTAACGGTATTTAATTATGAAAGTTTGCTGGGTAGCTGACCCTCTTAGTCCGTTTAAATAAGATTTCCTCCGCTTAATGGATAACCATTTGTTACCAATGGAGAATTTCTTATCATCTTAAATTCAGGTGATTGGATTTACACCAACGGAAACCATAAACTTCATACACAATAGAGGGATATGGTAGAGTTTTTTTTTTTTAATAATGGATGGAGTTCCTTTTTCCATCCTATCCCATTCACCGGTACTGATCATTGATACTGTAAAAGTAGTTTTCTTGCTTTTGTGCCAGCTCATGATCTAAACGAGTCGCACATACACCCTAGTACATGTTCCTCGACGCTGAGGGCACCCCCGAAGAGCGGGGGATTTCGTGACATTTCTGATTGGCTGTCTTGTATTTCTAATAAGTTGTTTAATAGTTGGCATGTTGAATCGTATACATAATATGATGGGTTGGTTTAGATTGATCCTAACCGAATGATGGTGAATTACTTCTATTTAATAGAATATTCAATTCGAAGATAAAATCTCAAATCACAGATTTGCGCGAAATCCATGTTATTTTCCTTGAACCGCTACAAAATCAACAATTCCATAAGCTTGGGCTTCTGTTGCTGACATAAAAATATCTCTTTCCATATCTTCGTGTACAACCCAGAAGGGTTTGCCCGTTCTTTCTGCATAAACCCTTGTGAGGGTTTCACGCAGTTTCATCAGTTCTACCGCTTCCATGACAAATTCGCCTACTTGTGCCATATAAAAAGCACTATAAGGTTCATGTATCATTACCCTGATGATATAACAAAATAAAAGCTTCCCCTATCTCGCATGATAAAGCAAAGAGAAAAGAAAGATAAAGAATAGAAAAAAGATAGAATTGAACAACCGTACAGGCATCTTTTGTGCATACGGCTCTACAAGAAAATTGACCCCCCTCCTTTCTATTGAAGAAAGAGAAAATAGAATCTATCAGACTCAGATGGGTAAATAATCAAATTGCCATCCTTCCTTTCGGAGGAGTTCAAAAATACTATGATGGCTCCGTTGCTTTATATGTTTATTTTTTCTTTTTTTTGTCTGTGATTCAGCAATCCCAAAGTTTCTTTTTAATCCGATCAAATAA